TCTACAGCCATTATGTGGCATAGGGGTTACATCCCGTACGAAAGTTAATAGTATACCACTTCTACGAATAGCTCGTAATGCTGCGTCTCTTCCGAGACCGGGACCTTTTATCATGACTTCTGCTCGTTGCATACCTTGATCAACTACTGTACGAATAGCATTTGCTGCAGCAGTTTGAGCGGCAAAGGGTGTCCCTCTTCTCGTACCCTTGAATCCACAAGTACCGGCCGAGGACCAGGAAACCACCCGCCCCCGCACATCTGTAACTGTGACTATGGTATTATTGAAACTTGCTTGAACATGAATAACTCCCTTTGGTATTCTACGTGCACTCTTACGTGAACCAATACGTACATTCCTACGTGAACCAGTTCTCGGTATAGCTTTTGCCATATTGTATCATCTCATAAATATGAGTCAGAAATATATGGATATATCCATTTTATGTCAAAACAGATTTCTTATTTGTACATTGAGCCCTTTAGGGGGTCTGATTATCCTTGTCTTTGTTTATGTCTCGGGTTGGAACAAATTACTATAATGCGCCCCCGCCTACGGATTAGTCGACATTTTTCACAAATTTTTCGAACGGAAGCTCTTATTTTCATATTTGTCATTCCTTATCTTAAATCTTAATTCTTTTTTGGTAGAAAATAAGTTTCTTGAAATTTTGCATCTCGAATCGTATCGTCGTATCGAATAAAAATGACCTAATCTTTCGAATCCTTGTTTCGGAGTCGATAAATTATACGTCCTCTGGTTGAATCATAACGACTTACTTCAATTTTGACTTTATCTCCTGGCAGTATCCGTATAAAACTACGTCGGATCTTTCCTGAAACGTAACCTAGAATCAGATCTTCATTATCTAACCGAACTCGGAACATGCCATTGGGAAGCGATTCAGTAATTAAACCTTCATGAATCCATTTTTGTTCTTTCATTTCAGGTAAAGCCCCCCTGAAGTATCAATTAATGGAGGAAAGACGATATTAGACAACTCACCCCCTTTCTTTTTTTTTTTACAAATAGGAAGAGGTTTCGGATCCCATTTGGATGTTAAATGGATTACCATATATAACACAAAATTTCTCCACCGATTCGTTCTAGTCGAGCCTCCCGGTCTGTCATTATACCCCGAGAAGTAGAAAGAATTACAATTCCCATCCCACCTAAAATTCTAGGAATTCGTTGAGAGTTAGAATAGATTCGTAAACCGGGTCTACTGATCCGTTTTAAATTTAAAAAATTTCTATAGGGTCTTTTCCCATTCCTTCTATGTCGAAGGGTTAAAACCAAAAAATATTTGTTTTTTTCTCGATGTTTTCTGACGTTTTCGATAAAACCCTCTCGGAAAAGCATTTTAACAATATTTTCGGTAATATTAGTAGATGCTATGCGAACAACTCTTTTTCTATCCATATCAGCATTTCGTATAGAGGTTATTATCTCAGCAATAGTGTCTCTACCCATGATGAACTAAAATTATTGGTGTCTCAAAATTGGATATAATCAACATGTTTTTCTTTTTTTTTTTTTTATTGATTTATGAATAGGAATTTTGCAAGGTATATGCGTGAGACACAATCTACGAATTAATCTAGTTCTTAATCTATTTCTTTCAAATACCCCAAAGATATCACGATCTCATTTTATTTTATAATACCTCGGGAGCTAATGAAACTATTTTAGTAAAATTCAATTTTCTCAATTCACGGGGGATTGCCCCAAAAATTCGAGTTCCTTTTGGATTTCCTTCTTGATCAATCACAACTGCAGCATTGTCATCATATCGTATTATCATACCGCTGTCACGTTTTAGTTCTTTACAGGTACGAACAATTACAGCTCTCACTACTTCTGATTTTTCTAGGGGCATATTTGGTACTGCTTCTTTAATCACAGCAACAATAACGTCACCAATATGAGCATATCGACGATTACTAGCTCCTATGATTCGAATACACATCAATTCTCGAGCCCCGCTGTTATCCGCTACATTTAAATGGGTCTGAGGTTGAATCATATCAAATTTTTTGTTTATTCTTCCAATGCAAAGGATGAAGAAAATAAAAGAAATATTGTTTGTCCAAAAAAAGAAACCTGCGTTTTTGTTTCATCCCTAAGATTCATCTCTGTCGGTTCTACATTTTTATCCCGAAATAATAAATTGAGTTCGTATAGGCATTTTAGATGCTGCTATTAAAATAGCCCTTCTAGCTATATTTTCGGTTACTCCACCCATTTCATATAGTATTCGCCCCGGTTTAACAACAGCTACCCAATATTCAGGGGATCCTTTCCCCGAACCCATACGTGTTTCAGCAGGTCTTACTGTAACTGGTTTGTCTGGAAATATACGGACCCATATTTTTCCACCACGGCGTGCATTTCGTGTCATTGCTCGTCGACCTGCTTCGATTTGTCTAGATGTGATCCAAGCAGGTTCAAGTGCCTGAAGAGCATATTTACCGAAACAAATATGATTACCTCGATAAGATATTCCCTTCATTCTTCCTCTATGTTGTTTACGGAATCTAGTTCTTTTGGGGTTATAGTTGATGGTTGTTTCAGAATTCCATCTCTACTACAGAACTGGACGTGAGAGTTTCTTCTCATCCAGCTCCTCACGACTAAAAGGATTCAAAATTGAATTTCAATTAATTTGAATAGATATTTGAATAGATAAGATATTAGTAGATATTAGAACATTTTTATAAAAAAAATGTTTCTAATGTGCTAATAAATCTTGATTTTCTTTTGTCCTTTATCCAAAAAAAAGAAAGTTTTCGCGGGCGAATATTTACTCTTGCAATCTCTATTTCAGTCGTAGCACTTGCTCATGACTTCTCAGAATAGATGAATTGATTTCCGGTTCATTTCGCCATCCCGACTAGTGAATCAGTAAGATTCATTTGTTCAATAAAATCTTTTGCATTCACAGGTTACATCGTTCCCACCGCTTCGTATTTAATGGTTAGGTCAGAATTCTACAACGGAGCTCATAATCTAATTTATTCTTGAGTCAACCTTCTTAGTCTTTATTGGCTCGAAGCTCTTGATTTTTTTCTTCTATAACTATAAGAAGGATTCATTTAATGTTTCATTATGGATGAATCAATTAGTATTGATGCTTTATTACACTGTCTTTTATGAGATGACTCATAGACCTTACATATTGGAATTCTATATCATTGATATTCTTTTTCTTTCTTTCTCTCATCCTTCCATTTATCCACACCTTTCTTCTGTATTTTGCTTTCAACTTAGAATTCAAGTTTATTCAAAAAAAATTCAGTTGCTACAAAGATATGATCGATTTCTCATATCTTGACTGGTTCTTTAGATCCAGATAATACGAAGTGATGAGTTGGTTTTCATACTACCGGGCTGGTCTTTTTTTAATCCTAACCCTAAAAAAAACCAACGAGTCACACACTAAGCATAGCAATTATATGAAAAGTTCAATCGAATTTTTATTCAACCCTATAGAATTAAGAATTAGAATTGCTTGCGTTGATTGGCCAGAAAAAGAATTAAAGTTTTCTTATTCTTCTTCCTTGTCTATAAAAATCCAAATTTTGATGCCTAATACCCCATAGATAGTCCGAACTGTATAGCAACAATAATCAATTTTAGCTCGAATAGTTTGTAGGGGAACTCTACCCTCTCTGATCCATTCGACACGTGCAATTTCTTTTCCGTCGATACGACCTGCAATTTGTACTTGAATTCCTTTTGTATCTGCTTGTTCAGTTAATTCAATAGCCTTTTTCATTGCTTTTCGAAATGAAACTCTATTCTTTAATTGTCCGGCTATAAATTCCGCAAGAATATTAGGATTTCCGTAAGGTTTTGCAATTCTTGTAATAGCAATGTTAAGTTTTCGGTTCACATAATGAAATTCTTTTTGTAGATTCATCTGTAATTCTTCGATTCCTTGCGGTTTACTTTCGATTAATAACTTTGGGAATCCCATAAAGATTATGACCTGGATCAAATCGATTCTTTTTTGAATCTCTATACGTGCAATTCCCTCGGCGCCGGAGGATATTCTCATATTTTTTTGTACATAATTTTTTATAAAATCTCTTATTTTTTGATCTTCTTGTAGACCCTCAGAATAATTTTTTGGTTGTGCAAACCAAAGAGAATGATGACTTTGGGTTGTACCAAGTCTGAAACCAAGTGGATTTATTTTTTGTCCCATACTACCCCACTACTATACATATCGTGATATACCATAGTTGTCTTTTTCCATCTAGGTTTTTTTAATGAATATAGTGATACAAATTCATATTCATCTAAAGATATATCTTTCACTACAATAGTTATATGGCAGGTAGTTCTTTTTATCGCATAGCTACGTCCTCGAGCTCGAGGTTTGAATTTCTTCGCGGTAGTACCTTCGTTAACCTCAGCTTTACTAATTATTAAATTGGCTTCGTCGGAACCCAGAATGGAACCAGCATTTGTTGCTGCAGAATAAACCAATTTAAAAATTGGATAACATGCTCTATAGGGCATGAGTTCTAGTATCATAAGTGTTTCCTCATAGGAACGTCCGCGAATTTGATCAATTACTCTTCTTGCTTTGTCTGCAGATATAGATATATGTCGACCTAACGCGTATACTTCCGTTTTTTTCTTCCGTATGCTACCTAGCGGACGCAGAGGAGGGTAGTCTTCCGTTTTTTTCCTGTTTAGTATCCTATTTAAAAAATTTGACATAAGCTTTCTCTCCTACTAATGAATCATAAGTATCTATCCAGATTTTTTTAAGATGAGATTAACGACGAGATTTATTATCACTTTTTGCATGTTCTCGGAAATTTAAAGTAGGTACAAATTCTCCCAATTTGTGACCTACCATACGATCTGTTATATAAATAGGCAAATGCTCCTTACCATTATGAATAGCAATCGTATGGCCGATCATTGTGGGTATAATGGTAGATGCCCGGGACCAAGTTACTATTATTTCTTTTTCTGCTTTTTTA